GTTCTTTTATCTAATTTTGTTTATAGATAGTTTTCATAAAAAAATCATAGGATTTTTATAATTAAAAAAAGAAGTCTTTTTCCTCTCTTAAGTTAAAAATAAAATTCACCCAATATGTTTGATCTTTGTGAGAACCATGCGAATCCCCGCACTACTGGATTCACATGGTTCTAACTGGTTCATATAAAGTTTTTTTATATACAAACAACATATTCTATTTCTATTTATATTTTAAAATTCGCAAGAACCTTTCTTGAATTCAATTAGATGTTAACGTAAATGAACCATAACTATGTAGCCCTATTCCTAATAGATTGACCCCAAAATAGCATATCCAAATTATAAGAAAGCCCATAGACGCCACAATTGCGGAAATTTCAACCTGTAAATTTATATTGGTTCTAGTATGTAAATAAACCGCAAATACGATCCAAGTAATAAATGCCCAAGTTTCCTTTGGGTCCCAATTCCAATAGGACCCCCATGCTTCATTAGCCCATACTGCTCCTGAAAGAATACCTATAGTTAAAAAGAGAAAACCTAGACTAATCACACGATAACTCCAATAATCCAACTGGTGAATCAATTGGGACCTGTAATAATTGTTAGCAGAAAAAAAAGAAGCATTTCCTAAAAAATTGTTTCTTTCATTTATGTATTGTATTTCACCAAAGGAAAGTTCCTCGTTTAGTTTTAATAAAAAAGTACTCCTCTTACAAAAAAAATTTATGTTTTTTCGAAATGTAAGGACCAGAAGTGCTACTGATAATAATGATCCACATAAAAGAGCTGCATAGCCCAATATCATCATACTTACGTGCATTATTAACCACTCGGATTGGAGAGCGGGTACTAATATTGCGGATTGATGTATTTCAGTTAAAAGACCCGAAGTAGCAAAGCCTTGGGTAAAAATAACACTTGACACAGTTATTGTGCTTAAATGGCTTTTTTTTTTTTTTAAATATGGAACTATCTGAATAACTGAAAAACTCCAAGAAAGAAAGATTAATGATTCATATAAATCACTTAGTGGGAAATGCCCCGAATAAATCCAACGAGTGACTAATAATACGGTTATACATAAAAAAGTAGCTATCATTCCCTTTTCTGACGAATCATTTAGTTTTATGATTTCATCGATTAATAAAGTTATCAAATGAATTGTAATTACAACGGAAACGATCGAAAAGGAAATATGAGTTAATATATGCTCTAAAGTTGAAAATATCATAAAAATTTTAAAAAGGAGGAATCCTGAAATATAAATCAGGAGTTGAATTCATTCTAGAATTTATAATATATTGTATCTATTTTCGAAGAGAAGGTCTGCCGCCACTCGGACTCGAACCGAGATGCTCTCGCACTGCTTCCTAAGAGCAGCGTGTCTACCGATTTCACCATAGCGGCTTGTTCGAATTCATAATAGCCTATTCATAGTCAATCGTCGAGATTTAAGGAGTCAACTAAATGAAATCTTTTTAGTCAAAATGAAAATGGATGAATAAAACTTTGTTCAAATACAAATTTGAAGGTTCATTATTCATTATTACGGGGTATGGGTTTTATTTACCTTAGTGCTTTGGTGTAGTTTATGCTCTTCTATAATTCAATAGAATCGAACTATTGAAACTATAAACTTTAACCCTCTAGTTATTGATAGAACTATAAAAAATTTCTTTATTTTTTTTCATAAAAGATTTATCATTTATATTATTTCCTAAAAGTTAAAAAATGTATTTTACCAATGAACAAAAAATAAGACCCGTTTTTATTATTTATTACTCAAAACTTGCACATTAATTCGGACAAAAAATTCCAGGCTTTTGTCGGTTGGGTTGAAAGAGACATATAAATGGTAAATTTATATATTCTAATAGATTAATTCAGAGAAATTCAGATAAATAAGAAGTCAGAAAGTTACACAAAAAATTTTTAAAATAAATGAATAAATTAATTTCAACGATGTATTAATTTTAACTAAAGATCTCTTTTTTACCCTTCTTCAATATATATATTTATATTTATTTATATATATATATATAAAAACGTCGATTATTGTAATTGTGACAAACAGGTTGATGGGGAAAAAAGACTCCCCCATCTACAGAACAAGAAAATATACTAACAAAGGCTCAAGTTTTGTATCTTGTCTTTATTCTTTTTTCAAAAGCTTTTTATAATTTACTAACCCCTAAACCGAAGAATTATTATACATATCCTAATAGCGAAGCGAGTTCTAGTTCATATTGATTAGCCACAAACAATAGGTTTGTTGATTTCCTATTAAGAATGAAATGGGCCTGTTTTTATATTCGGATTATTCCAATGTTTTATTTTATGACTTTTTTTGTCGCACAAAAAAACTTTTTGAGTTTCCGGTAGAAAGAGATTTACCTAATGACAACGCTTTTAAGGCTGCCCAATATCCCTTCCCTTTCCAAATATTTTTACGAATACGCTTTTTTGATAGAGAAGTACGTTTTTTTGGAACTGCCATTTAAAAATTAAGAGGTTACTCGTTGTTATAGTTGGATGTGAAAGACATCTATTGGTCAAAACGAATATATTCATTATCTAGTTATTTTCTAGAGAATAATTAGATAATATAATATATATTATCTAGAGAAAACAAAAAAAAAAAATATATATATATATAGATAAAAAATATGCGAAAATCGTACAAAATCTTACTATAAAAATATAATTAAATTTTGTTTTCTACATAAAATAGACCGAAGGATTTAAGAACCCTTTAAGAACCCATTGCCTAATGAAAAGCCTAATGAAAACTTTAATTTTTTCTATTAATTGGTCAAACTTGAGTAAAGAATACTTCGAAATTCCATTTTAAAATTCGAATCAAACTAGTAATTAAAGTAATGAATCCGTTAAAAGATACACGTTTTGTTAAAAAAAATCTTCGTTATTTTTTTATTAAATTTGATTTTATTTTACCCCCTTTTTTGATAAATATAAAAATAAATCTTTAAATCTTATAGAAAATATAAAATGTTAGATATTAGATATTATAGCGTTTCCTATAAATGTTTTTTTATTGAAACGGAAACTAATCAATCAGTTTCATACTGAAACTAGTTAATGATTTGGAACAAACTGACTAAAAAGCGAGATTTGTACAAAAATTGTACCTTAGTTAATCCTATGATTCATATCGATTCATATCAGATTTCTTTTTAGTGTAATTTTTTATCATTAATTTATGAATATAAAGTGATTTAATAATAATTAAATTTTGTATTTTCGTTATTTTAAGAAAAATCTTAGTTAATAACTAAATTCGCTTTTTATGAGCAAGTAGGTCATATCATTTGCCCAATTGTAACTTCTTTATTTTAATATTTAATTTGGAAAGACCCAGATAATATATAAAATTCGAAAAATATCTTTAAGTTAGTACATCTCTTGATTTTTTTATTGACCCCTTTTGTTTTGAAATTGAAAGGGGGTAGGATCCGGTAAATCGGAAACAATCAATTAAGAATAAAAAACTTTTTTATGGAACAGACATATCAATATTCGTGGATAATACCTTTCCTTCCACTTCCAGTTCCTATGTTAATAGGAGCGGGACTTCTTCTTTTTCCGTCGGCAACAAAAAGTCTTCGCCGTATGTGGGCTTTTCAAAGTGTTTTTTTGTTAAGTATAGTCATGATTTTTTCGATCAATCTGTTTATTCAGCAAATAAATGGCAGTTCTATCTATCAATATGTATGGTCTTGGATCATTAATAATGATTTTTCTTTAGAATTCGGTTACTTGATCGACCCGCTTACTTCTATTATGTCAATATTAATCACTACTATTGGAATTATGGTTCTTATTTATAGTGATAATTATATGTCGTATGATCAAGGATATTTGAGATTTTATGCTTATATGAGTTTTTTCAGTACTTCTATGTTAGGATTAGTTACTAGTTCTAATTTGATACAAATTTATATTTTTTGGGAATTGGTAGGAATGTGTTCATATCTATTAATAGGGTTTTGGTTCACACGGCCTGTTGCTGCAAATGCTTGCCAAAAGGCATTTGTAACTAATCGTGTTGGGGATTTTGGTTTATTATTAGGAATTTTAGGTTTTTATTGGATAACAGGGAGTTTCGAATTTCGAGATTTATTCAAAATATTCAATAACTTGATTTCTAATAATAATAATGAAGTCAATTTTTTATTTGTTACTTTCTGTGCCGTTCTATTATTTTCCGGTGCGGTTGCTAAATCTGCACAATTTCCCCTTCATGTATGGTTACCGGATGCCATGGAGGGGCCTACTCCGATTTCGGCTCTTATACATGCTGCTACTATGGTAGCTGCGGGCATTTTTCTTGTAGCTCGGCTTATTCCTCTTTTCATAGTCATCCCTCACATAATGAATTTCATCTCTTTGGTAGGAGTAATAACAATATTATTCGGGGCTACTTTTGCCCTTGCTCAAAAAGACATTAAGAGAGGTTTAGCCTATTCCACAATGTCTCAATTGGGTTATATGATGTTAGCTCTAGGTATGGGGTCTTATCGAAGTGCTTTATTTCATTTGATTACTCATGCTTATTCGAAAGCATTATTATTTTTAGGATCCGGATCCGTTATTCATTCAATGGAAACTCTTGTTGGATATTCTCCAAATAAAAGTCAAAATATGGTTTATATGGGGGGTTTAACAAAACATATCCCAATTACCAAAACTGCTTTTTTATTAGGTACACTTTCTCTTTGTGGTATTCCGCCTCTTGCTTGTTTTTGGTCCAAAGATGAAATTCTTAATGATACTTGGTTGTATTCACCAATTTTCGCAATAATAGCTTGGTTTACAGCGGGATTAACCGCATTTTATATGTTTCGAATCTATTTACTTACTTTTGAAGGACATTTAAACGTTCATTTTCAAAATTATAGTGGCAAAAAGAATACTCCCTTCTATTCAATATCTCTATGGGGTAAAGAAGATTCAAAAAGAATTAACAAAAATTTTCG